AAATAATTTTATCTACTAATAGTGGACAAATAGGCGTATTATCAAATCACGCGCCTATTGCCACAGCTGTAGATATAGGTATTTTAAGAATCCGCTTTAATGACCAATGGTTAACGATGGCTCTGATGGGTGGTTTTGCTAGAATAGGGAATAATGAGATTACTATTTTAGTAAATGATGCGGAGAAGAGTAGCGACATTGATCCCCACGAAGCCCGGCAAACTCTTGAAATAGCAGAAGAAAATTTGAGGAAAGCTGAAAGCAAGAGACAAACAATTGAGGCAAATCTAGCTCTCAGACGAGCTAGGACACGAGTAGAGGTTATCAATGCGATTTCTTAACTAGTTGGTGCGCCTGAATAGAAATAGAATAAGAATAATCCAACGAATTTCTGTTTATACACCTTTTCGATTCTTCCAATTAAATCCAATTACCTTCACTCAAGTGGAATCCGATTCTGATGGAAGGAAAAAGGTTTTAGTTTCAATTCGAAAATCAAATCGAATAGGATAGAAAAGATAGAAAATCAATAAACGAAGGTGAGTAGAAAAACTTATTAGATACCATTGGCCGTGGTATCTAATAATTTCTACCTACTATTGGATTTGAACCAATGACTCCCGCCGTATGAAAGCAATACTCTAACCACTGAGTTAAGTAGGTCATTTATCATTATAACAAAAAACAAAAAGAGATCCAGCACATCCCACCGATGAAGTATAAATACAATAGGACTTCTAAGCAATATCAATCCAAAAGATCAAAGAGATATGGTGTGGGATCGTGGAAGATTCATCTTGACAAGAAATTATCTACATAATATGATAAAATATGTATCACAAGGCCAAGGGCTATAGCTCAGTTAGGTAGAGCGCCTCGTTTACACGTGCGCCAATGTTTTTCAGAGGAGTCCATCATGCAATCAAACGAATTGATCTTTTTGAGAAATTAATGTCTGACTCCATGGCTTGTAGGGAACAAAAGCGGAGAACAATAGCCTGACAAATGGTTCGGTCCGATCCTGTGCCCTTTTCGGAACAAAATAGAATCCATCATCGATTTGAGATATTGATAAGGTGAATACCTAGTCTATTCAATGCTAGGCATAATGAGTATAAGGACCTCAAAAAATCTCTTTTCGTTCTATGAATCTTAAGGCGTATGAAGTTTCATATGTGATTCTTTAATCAGGATGATAGAGACTCCATTTAGTTTAGGCTGATCTAGGCCATAAGCAGACCTACGTCAAGATAACCCTTCTTTGAAACACTTTGGGAGTGCTCCTATATCCGAATCCAAATAATGACTTAGAGCACATGGAGCCATTTCCTTATTTTTCTGTCAAGAAAAAAAAATATGGTAGACTAACTGATATTTCTATCAGTTACTGAAAGAGCCCAATGCAAAAAAAAAATGCATGTTGGGTCTTTGAAAGAATTCGAATCATTTTGATAAGAATTAGTTCGATCTCTTTTACCGAGAAGGTCTACGGTTCGAGTCCGTATAGCCCTATACTAATACTAATCTCAAATAATAAAAATGGAAATATCGAACCATAAAAATTCTATAGTTTTAATTTCCTCATTTCGGCCGCTGGGGGTTGCTTGTGGTTCATCGAAATAACCCCATTCCCCCAAGCTCGCGCGTAGGGGGCTCGTTCCGAGCAGAACATCAAACTGAAAACAAACGCGCATTGACATGGATTAATCGCTCGTTTTTTTTTTTATCTCGGATTCGGCTAAACAAAACCCTTTTTCTTTCTTCACTAATTATTTTTCTTTCTTCACTAATTAATAATCTTCGTATGGTAATTCCATAGGAATTTGCCTTTTTTCCTGTTCACATCACAATCAAAGAGTTATTTATACTTATCTTTCTTTGGTATACTCACCAAAAGTAAAAGTAGGTGAGTCAAAATCATGACACGAAGCTGGGGAAAAACACCAACGTAACCCAACCCAAATGGAATAGTAAGTCGCATGGATATAGGAACGGATTACTGGATTTGTTAACACCTCATAGTTTGAAAAACAAATATCTTTTCATAAACATAATTCATAAACAGAAAATATTCTATGTATATGATATATGGAATAGAATCTAAATCGATTGAATTTCGAATTCCTTTGGTTTAGACAAGTCCGGAGTGGGGTGAACGCAAAAGGTTTTTTTGTTTGTTTTGTTTGTATAAAAGATTTATACTATATTGAAATAAAATCAAACGGAGTGGAATGCAAATAGGATTCCAATCGATAAATCTTAAAACGAGACATCACAACAAACAAACGAAACTTTTTGGTTCGAGCAAAATGAATTGTTGTTTTGATTAACCAATTATCGATGACTTGACAATGAATTCCAATTCCCATTTGAATCGACGAATTGGGTCTATTTTCCACATTCATAGGAGTTCGGCTATGTTTCTGCTTTACAAATATGATATTTTCTGGGCATTTCTAATAATATCAAGCGTTATTCCTATTTTGGCATTTCTAATTTCCGGAGTTTTAGCCCCGATTAACAAAGGGCCAGAGAAACTTTCTAGTTATGAATCGGGTATCGAACCAATTGGCGATGCTTGGTTACAATTCCGAATCCGGTATTATATGTTTGCTCTAGTTTTTGTTGTTTTTGATGTTGAAACCGTTTTTCTTTATCCATGGGCAATGAGTTTGGATGTATTGGGGGTATCCGTATTTATAGAAGCTTTCATTTTCATGCTTATCCTAATAGTTGGCTCAATTTACGCGTGGCGAAAAGGAGCATTAGAGTGGTCTTAGTTTCTGACTATTCAGAGAATAACAAAAAAGTAAAAAAAAAATAACATTGAGAGAATTATGAATTCCATTGAATTTTCCTTACTTGATCGAACAACTCCAAATTCATTTATTTCAACTACATCAAACGATCTTTCAAATTGGTCAAGACTCTCCAGTTTATGGCCGCTTCTGTATGGTACTAGTTGTTGTTTCATTGAATTTGCTTCATTAATAGGCTCGCGGTTCGATTTTGACCGTTATGGGCTAGTACCAAGATCGAGCCCGAGGCAGGCGGACCTAATTTTAACAGCGGGGACAGTAACAATGAAAATGGCTCCTTCTTTAGTTCGATTATATGAACAAATGCCTGAACCAAAATATGTTATTGCTATGGGAGCATGTACAATTACAGGGGGGATGTTTAGTACGGATTCGTATAGTACTGTTCGGGGAGTTGATAAGCTAATCCCGGTTGATGTTTATTTGCCGGGTTGTCCGCCTAAACCAGAGGCGGTTATAGATGCCATAACAAAACTTCGGAAGAAAGTATCTCGCGAAATCTATGAAGATCGAATTCGATTGCAACGGGAAAATCGCGCGTTTATTTTTACTACCAATCACAAGTTTCGTGTTGTAGGCAGTACTCATGCTGGAAATTTTGATCAAGGATTACTCTATCAACCACCATCTCCGTCAGAAATCACGCCTGAAACCTTTTTCAAATACAAAAGTTCAGTATCTTCCCCCCGAATTCATTAATTAGGCAGGAGGATTCATTTGTACAGAATAAGAAAGAGCGAATTAATCTTCCGAAATTCCAAAAATTCATCGTAAATGTGAAATACTTATAGAAATAAAAATGTGGGAGAGAGAAAAAAGATGCAGGGTCGTTTGTCTGCTTGGCTAGTCAAGCATGGGCTAGTTCATAGATCTTTGGGCTTCGATTACCAAGGAATAGAAACGTTACAAATAAAGCCCGAGGATTGGCATTCCGTTGCTGTCATTTTGTATATATATGGGTACAATTATCTACGTTCCCAATGTGCCTATGATTTAGCACCGGGTGGGCTGTTAGCCAGTGTGTATCATCTTACGCGAATAGAGTATGGGGTAGATCAACCAGAAGAGGTATGCATAAAAGTATTTGCTCCAAGGGGTAATCCTAAAATTCCATCGGTTTTCTGGGTTTGGAAAAGCGCGAATTTTCAAGAAAGGGAATCTTATGATATGTTGGGAATCTTTTATGATAATCATCCACGAATGAAACGTATCTTAATGCCAGAAAGTTGGATCGGGTGGCCCTTGCGTAAGGATTATATTGCCCCCAATTTTTATGAAATACAAGACGCTTATTGAATTCTAATAAATTGATCTTCATTTTAACCCGATATTCAAGAAATATTTGTACCCTCTTTTGTATTGTAGATGTATTGTAGATCCAGGAGGAATTGAAGTCTCATTCGTATTATTATTATGAATGGGCTAAATCAGAGAAAAAAAAAAAGACAATTCAATTAGGAATTCTTTGAGATTCTCAAAAGTAAGAAGGTGCTTATTTCGGATGAGTCAAGCCAATAAGATGACCTAAAAAAAGAGTTCTGCATCATGAACTTTGTATCGCGCACACCACTTCGATGGCTCTAGGGGGTCACCTAGGAGGGGGGAAGAAATAAAGAAAAAAAAAAGAAACAAAAGGGGGCTATTCCGAGACATCTAGTTAAATGTATAAGTATGTATGTCGCGCTATATCACGTAATTTGTAGTGATAGATACTCCTAGATATTAATCATATGCCAGGAACCAGATTTGAACTGGTGACACGAGGATTTTCAGTCCTCTGCTCTACCAGCTGAGCTATCCCGACAATTTCCGCCCCACCCTCCTCATCTTACTAGATGACTTGGGTCTATGTCAATTAAAAAAAAGGGCTTAAAAGTCTTGGGAGGGGAATTTCATTTCTTGAATCCTTCAATTCAAAAAGAAGACTTTGTAAGTTTCAGTCTGAGCAATAATATGAATTGGGAATCATTCAAACGGGGATTTCTTGCTCAAAGGTGCTCATTTATATGTATATCATATATACCACTATACCACACAACTTGTGATAAGAAAAGATAAAAAAATGCTGCCCAGATCTTTTTGTAAATGGAATCTAGGGTCGAATAGATTGAATTGTGAACCACTAACAAAAAAAGAAAAGGAAAGCAGAGGGTAGGCGAAATGGTTCAGGAATCCATGAGCCTTTTTGGGGGTGGGGATAGAGGGACTTGAACCCTCACGATTTCTAAAGTCGACGGATTTTCCTTTTACTATAAATTTCATTGTTGCCCGTATTGATATTGACATGTAGAATGGGACTCTATCTTTATTCTCGTCCGATTAATCAAAAGAAAAGATCGATCAGACTATGGAGATGGAGTGAAGCATTTGAGCCAGGAATATTCGACTCTCTCTTCACCCTAGAATCGATTCATAACAATTCTTTTCTTTTTCATAAAAATTCATAAAAAGAAATGCGGATTCGGTTGTCATTTTTGGGATCATTTTTCATTGCGTATACATAGTCTATATCCCCTTATCCTTCGTCCTTTCGCTATTCGATAGAAGGATTCATTTTACGTTCTTTTTTCTTTACCAAAAAGGGGCAGTCAACTCCATTTGTTAGAACAGCTTCCATTGAGTCTCTGCACCTATCCCCCTTTTTTCCCTTTCGGAACCGAACCCCTGTTTGTTCTTGGAAAAGAGGATTTGGCTCAGGATTGCCCATTTTGAATTCCTGGGTTTCTCTGAATTTGAAAGTTATCACTTAGTAGGTTTCCATACTAAGGCTCAATCCAATTAAGTCCGTAGCGTCTACCAATTTCGCCATATCCCCTTTGTGTTTTAGGAACTCAATATCACTCCCCCCTTTCTTTCATTTCTGCGGAAACTGCCGAATTCCGTAGATATGGATTCCTATATCGAAAGGTTTTTTTGTTTCTTGTCCGAAATGATTGTATTCTTTCTGTATTCGCAATTCAATATAGATGGATGTAGACTACCATAAAAGATATATACGCCCCTCTTACTCTCATTTTTTTCATGCAATCCGGCGGAATACTCGAACGGTCGATTCTTTTTTTCGTCTTTTCTTACGCCCCTTTTGGAATGAAAACAAAAATGGAGAAATGGCTCATTCTAATCTGGATTCCATTTAGCGGGATTGTATCTTTCTCTTTAATTTCGTTTTATGCTTGTCCTGTCCTTAAGGAAGACCCTATATAACATAACCAAAATAACATAACCAAAAAGAACTCAAATTCAAATATTAATTAATCCTTTCTATTAATCATTTAGAATCTAATAACTATACCTAATCAATAAAATAGCGATAACTACTCATTCAATTAATTTCTAATTTCGCATTATTTAGTCGAAAGCCTAATTATTTCTAATTAGAAATTAGAATAGAACAAATAATAAATGTAGCATTTAGAAAATGGATAATAAGAATCGAATATTCGATTCAATTTAGAATAACTAAATATATATAGACTAATAATAGAATATTATGTATATTCTATAATATAGAATAATCGAATATAGTAAGAATATTAGGTTCGAAAAAAAAAAAAAAAAATTTCAAATGAAATCGAATTCAAAAATGAAAAAGAAAATCCTATTTTCTTATCTAATTAAGAGTAAGGATATTGATTATTGATCAATATAGAATTGATAAATAAATAAAAATTCGATAATATATATCACCGCTAGATTCTAGTAATTGTTATATTAATCGTTATGTTCTATAGTATTCAACATTTATTTGAAATTCGATTCTCTATTCTATTCTTTATAAATAGTTACGAATAAAAGTTAATAGATAAGATCCCGGGATCCCCGCGCATATACAATTTCTCTTATTTAAGCCCGCTTAGCTCAGAGGTTAGAGCATCGCATTTGTAATGCGATGGTCATCGGTTCGATTCCGATAGCCGGCTTTTCTCTATTTGTTTTAGTTTTTACATGATTAATAATGTTTTTGAAACAACATTATCAATCATGTAAAAACTTCTCCCCCCTTTTCCAAAGGTCATCGATCCAGTATGTTGTAGGGGCTTCCAATTATGGATAAAAGTTGGAGAAAGCTAGATCTTGGCAGAAAAAAGCAAGAACAAGAAAAGGAACCCCCTTTTGATTTAGATTTCTATATGCGTATACAATACAAAAAAGGATCCGGAAATTGATACAAAGCATTTCATTATTCTTTGTACTTTGTAGTAGAAGACTTCAGCGGATTTCGCTTGATTTATCATTTAGCTCAGTTTTAATTTAGGTTTATAGGAAATTCAATAACATATAAAATAAGGAGTCTTTATGTCACGTTACCGAGGGCCTCGTTTCAAAAAAATACGCCGTCTGGGGTCTTTGCCCGGACTAACGAGTAAAAGGCCTAGAGCCGGAAGCGATTTTAGAAACCAATCGCGCTCCGGAAAAAAATCTCAATATCGAATTCGGTTAGAAGAAAAACAAAAATTGCGTTTTCATTATGGTCTTACAGAACGACAATTACTTAAATATGTTCGTATCGCCGGAAAAGCAAAAGGGTCAACCGGTTTGGTTTTACTACAATTACTTGAAATGCGTTTGGATAACATTCTTTTTCGATTGGGTATGGCTTCAACTATTCCTCAAGCCCGCCAATTAGTTAACCATCGACATATTTTAGTTAATGGGCGTATAGTCGATATACCAAGTTATCGTTGCAAACCCCAAGATATTATTACTGCAAGGGATGACCAAAAATCTAGATCTCTGATTCAAAATTATCTTGATTCATCCCACCGCGAGGAGTTGCCAAAACATTTGACTCTTCACGCATTCCAATATAAAGGATTAGTCAATCAAATAATAGATAGTCAATGGGTCGGTTTGAAAATAAACGAATTGCTTGTCGTAGAATATTATTCTCGTCAGACTTAAACCGAACTAAAATAACGGGCTCGTACAAATTTTCTTTCCCCTTTCACCTAAGTTAAGGAAGGCAGGGGATACAAGGTAGGGACTTTGATCCGGAGAGTTTTTTTATCCCATTCACCTATCATCGATCTAAGGGTAGATTTTTATACCCTGCCTGCACTTTCCCTTTCTTTCCTGTATTTTATGTATCACAGAAACTAGGAATTGAGAATCCATCTCAAAAACTCAAAAAAGGGTCTAGCTGCTCGGTATTCATTTTTTTTTTCTTGGCTACATTGTGGTCAGTAACATTGGTGAATTAGGTCAAGGTACGGAAAGAGAGGGATTCGAACCCCCGGTAAACAAAAGTCTACATAGCAGTTCCAATGCTACGCCTTGAACCGCTCGGCCATCTCTCCTACACAATGATTATGACCGAGAACCCGCGTGAATGGCGAGTTGTTTAAATTCGATTGTTAGATGGGTACGGATAATCGAATCCGTTCTAACTCGAAAAATAGAAACCCTTTCGGCAAAGAAAAAATTATTCCTTGGGTTCTGGGGAAAAAGATAAAGTTTTTTGTTTGTGAAAAACTGTTAAAGTGAAAAAAAAAAATAACCCTATATATCTTGTTTGCAAAGAGTAAGAGTACGCTCCTCCTTTTTTTTCTTAGATTTCTACCCGATTTAATCAACGAATTGGAACGAATGAAGAGGGCCGGTCCATTTTTTTTTTTTATGCGTCTGCTTTTATGTTATTTTGTACTGTCCAATTCCTTTGTTTGTGGGATTGTTTTCTCACGAGAGGCAATGAAACGAATTATAGAATGGATTTTTACCTATGCCTAGATCGCGGATCAATGGAAATTTTATTGATAAGACCTTTTCAATTGTAGCCAATATATTATTACGAATAATTCCGACAACCTCAGGAGAAAAAGAGGCATTTACCTATTACAGAGATGGTGCGATTTGATTATTTTTTTATTTAACGCTTTCGGTCTTATCTTAGAAGAAAGAAAGACGATTCGGGATATAAAAGAACGAAAAAGGATTGTTGAAAAAATCTACGCTTGTTGAAGGTGAAGTTTATAGAGAAACCCATTCCTTCTGTCGTGTATCCCCGATTAATGCAGCCTCAGATGCTTCAATTGTCAATTCGAGTATTGAGCGAAAGGTTACACCTATGGGTTCTGTATTGAAAGTAAACCCTACTACACCAGTACCAATAGGCGGCATAGGGGAAGAGGCGCTACGTCTAGGAATCAGCAACACGAAAACTTTGTTATAAACTGCCCCCTTTCCGTATCGGGATTGGGACTAAGAAGAATGGTTAGGATAACAAACATCCATCTCGTTTGTACTGTGGATACCTGTATAACCATCAAAGACTGTTGAAGTGATTAATTCCTGGAAATTAAGGGGCGTTGAGAACAAAGAAATTGTTGGAGTTTACAGTTTTATCTAGTACCAGTACCAACGCGCGTGCTATTAAGAAAAAAGCTTTTGCAGGAAGGTTGGCTAGAGATTTCTTGTAAAAAAATTAGCCCCACTCAGTTCAGAATGAGAATATTTCAATCGTTTTTGATTCCATGTATTATTCTCATTATGCACGTAAGGGAGGAGCCGTATGAGATTTTCATCTCATGTACGGTTCTGAAACGGAGAATTCTTAGAATCGAATGACGACCGTAACGGATGTCAGCTCAATCTGAAGGCAATTATGCGGAAGCTTTACAGAATTATTATGAAGCTATGCGACTAGAAATTGATCCCTACGATCGAAGCTATATACTCTATAACATAGGCCTTATCCACACGAGTAACGGCGAACATACAAAAGCTTTAGAATATTATTTTCGGGCACTAGAACGAAATCCGTTCTTACCACAAGCTTTTAATAATATGGCTGTAATCTGTCATTACGTGCGACTATCTCTACTATAGAAAGAAAAAGAAAGAAAGAAAAAAGAAAAAGAAAAAAGAGTGGGGGGGCGGGCAAGAAAGAGCAAATACACTAATAAATACTAGAAAAAACAAATAGGCTTTCTACATATGCATCGTGCAAAAAACGATTTTTATCAGCTGTAGCAAAGAAAGAAACTTCATAGAAGTCGAAATATGAAGAAATCAATATGCCTAGATAGTTGATTCTATGGATAAAGGATCTAATTGATAGAGAAAGCACCGTAAAGACCAATTCGCGAGGTTTTGGACCGACGCCGATCCAATAAGAACTGCTTTTTTATGTCATGATATGAGATAAAAGTCAGGAATCCACTTCTGTAATAAAGTTGATCCCC